GAAAAAATCTAAACTCAAAATAGGAATCTTTAACGAATGGAATCAAAAACTATTATTCTTTCGACACCAGAAAGGGATGTGGAAAATTCACTTTCTGGTGTCGAGGGCTACGACGCCGAATAATACCCTTTCGAATTCTCTGTTCCCCTCATTTATCCTTCCTTTCTTTATCTTCTCCGCTTATTTTTATCTTATTTTAGTATCTAGTTCGAGTCGAATTTGATTCTATTAGAATAGAAAACGATTGACACATTCTATGATATTTAAATCTGACAATAGTGACATAGTCGCACCCCTCCAATTTGGATTGAAAAAACAAAGCAAAGAAGGGGTAAAATCAAATAGCCTTCTTCACAATATAGATAATATGATTTAGGAGTACAGTACAAGAAATTCCCGACATCTGGTAGAAAAAGAATATAAACAAGCAAAAGGCTTTTCATAATTTTTTTGATCATACATAACATAATTGCCAACAAGAATTTGGTTCGTTTTACAAATTCCAAACTTGATGTTGATAAATCCACGGATCTAGAAATTCATTTCGGACAATTGAACCTTCTCAAACTGTTTCTTTTTAAGAACCAAAAAGATTTGTGCCAAAACAACAGATGCCAAAAAGAACAAAAGGCCTTGGACCCGTAATGGATCTTGAAGTACTATTTCTGCATCTCCCTGCCCGAATCCACCCACATTAGGATTACTTGTTAATGGTTGATCAAGTTTTATAGATTCGCCCTCTGAAACACGAAGTTCTGGTCCTGCGGGGATAATATCAACCACTTCACGTCCATCCGATGTATTGGCTATAGTTATTTCGTACCCCCCTTTTTCTTTTCGTATGATTTTGCTTACTATACCCGCTGCTGTAGCATTATAAACTGTATTGTTACTTTTGGTTCCATCGGGATAAATCTGACCCCTTCCCCTGTTACCACCTACGTATATTGGATATTTTAAGAAGTGAACATCTTTATTATTCGCGGGGTCCGGAGAAAGAATAGGAAAGGTGATTTCACTATACTTCTGACCAGGCACTGGCCCTATCACAAGAATATTTTTTTTAGTGGGACGGTAGTTCTGAAAAGACAGATTGCCTATCTTTTCTTTCATCTCTGGCGAAATACGATCGGGGGGGGCTAATTCAAACCCCTCTGGTAAAATAAGAACGGCCCCGACATTCAAAGCCCCCTTTTTACCATTAGCAAGAACTTGTTTCAGTTGCTTATCATAAGGAATTCTAACAACTGCTTCAAATACAGTATCAGGAAGTACCGCCTGTGGAACCTCAATATCCACAGGCTTATTAGCTAAATGGCAATTGGCGCATACAATACGACCAGTTGCTTCTCGTGGATTTTCAAAACCCTGCTGCGCAAAAATGGGATATGCATTTGAAATGGATGCCCGAGTTATTATATATATCATGAGCGATGCGGAAATGAATCGAGTAATCTCTTCCTTTATCGAAGAATTTATCGAAGAAGGGGTATTTCTAATTTGCATGGTCCAATCGTTGATCCCTAAAATTTCTACAATAAATTTTGGTGGGTCACTAGTATAGTTCCCCATCCAGGATTCTGCTATTTACTGAAATAATTTTACTGGAATATAGGATTACTGGAATATAGGAGGAATCCTCTAGATGGATAGAAAGAGTAAGGTAAGTACGACTTTGAATGCTTTGCTTATGTACAAAGTCCGAAACATTCTAATTGGATCAGTGAAGCGTTTTTCAGTCATTCATTGAATGATAAATCACTACAAGTGACGGAGATACACGATTTAAATAACGGAAAATCCAATATTTAAAAATTGTATCTAGAATAACTGGAAAAGTGGAAACAAGACCAGATATAATTTGATCATTATGAGCAAATCCAAAATCGTTGTAGACATAGCCAATCATTAGTTCCCAACCGTGGGGCGAATGGAATCCGATACATAAATCAGTTACTAAAAGAATAGAAAAGGCTTTTATTGTGTCGCTTAAATTATATAGGAATTCTTGAACCCAAGAGTTAAGAATAACAAGTTCTCCATTACCCAGAATAGAATAACCACTTAGAATAACGAAACAGATTATATTTGTCGAGAAGTGCAAAATCGTATGGATATGATCCTCGTCGTGCATCTTGATCAATTGGATTGTTTCTTTGTGGAGCCCTATACGAAGCTTTTGTAGATGTCTTTCCGGGAATTCTTTTATCATTTCGTCCAACAGGAATAGTTCCTCTAATTCTAGGAATTTTTCTAGAATACTCTTTTCTTGAATATCATTCAAGAAAGGTTCGGATTGCCTAGTATTCCACCAATTAGTAATCCAAGATTCCAGACTTTTATTAAATGAGAGAGAGATCCACCAGGGCAAGAATACGAAAAAGACTATAGATGAAAGATATCGAAGGGGAATGGATGCGTTCTTTTTTGTCATTTTTTCATCTGTGAATTGTTAATGAACCCACCTCATTTGTTTGACTCTATTCGATCTAATATTTCTATCAAGCATGAGTTCTATTATAAGGTATCGCGCCTATGAATCGAGTCTCTTTTTTTTATTTTTAGTTGTGATTCAGTGGTTAGTCCTTGAATCTAGTGTAGAAAAATACAAAAATAGAAGAAGAATCCATTTCGAATTCGAATGAAGAAATAATAAAAAAAAAAATTGTTTCCAGATATCTCAATTGATCAAATATTCGATGCCCCCTTTCGATGAATGCCCAAAAGATTCAAATAATGAATATTATTAGGATTTCGAAATGAAAGAACTTCCTTTCTATTAAGAATTAAAATAGAAACTATTTCGAAAAAAAGTTTCGCTGGTTACCACGAGCATAGTCCAGGAATTTTTGAGAGAATTTTCTGAAGAATATTGTGATGATCAAAAACGAATGGCAAAAAAAGCAAGAAAAGTTATCATTATAAGCGATCCAATTGTTTGGTCATTAATAAATACAAAAGAAAGGATAAAAAGGGTCGATTGACAAAAGAAAATAGAGAAAATTTACACGATATGATCTATCCATATCTAACGTATCAATTCAAAATATTGAATTGAAAATAAAAAAAAAGCTAAATTATTTATTCCAAAATGTTTTGATATATGAGATCAATCTATTATTTCGATTTGTTACTTCTTTTATTACTGAATTGAGTGGGGATTTCCATACGCAAAAAACTATTTTTTTTTTGCAAACGGTTTGTTTTCGTTTTCTGTTATGGCTGTTCTATACACATTTGCCTTGCTTTGGCCCGACTGGGTGTTCTGAATAAACTTCAATTCAGTAAGTTATGCTATAGAAAAAAGAGGATTCTTGGGGTTGTTCCTCCTGCTGAGAAAGCATTTATTCTTCAGTTCATTTTTCAAAATATTTCAATTGGTACGCGCAAGAAATAGGCCAATTCCGCAGCCTTTTGCTCAATTTCTCGCGAAGTCAAATTCTCATCAGTACGAGTCAAGGGAATAGCCCCCAAGCCTCTGATTTCCATATAAAGGACACGACGAGCATAAATACCCTCTTTAACTTCGATTCGGATGGACTGAATATCTTTCATAAGGAATCGTAGAAAGATGCGGCGATTTTTTCCAGGAAATCCCCAACGAAAAATACACACTATTCCTTCTTTTCTATCAAATCGATCATAACCGCTACCTACATTCCATGTAATTGTGCACCACAAATAGGAACTAATAAAGAGACCCGCGATCCCATAGAAAGACATCACGATCCCTTGTGGGAAAAATTGGATTTGCTCAGACGGAAATAAAGATATCAAATTCCTATTAAGATAACTAGAAATTCCAACCAATAAGAATCCTAATGAACCTAAAAAAAGGATAAAGGCCCAGCAGAAATTACTTGTTTTGCGAGATCCTGCTATAAATTCTATCCATATATATTCTGATCGCCAACTCATACATACTAGATCCAGTTGTGTTTTATTGGAATTGAGGGAATAACCAAAAAAGATTGACTTTACTTTTTTTTGTTTCCGAAGTAACTCTCATCAACTAGTACTATTCTGATGTGAACTTTTAGCAGTAATTCATCAAATTAGTTAGATATAATAAAATAAGAACATCCCCTTCATACGATTCATTCCCTATAGATAGCTACATACATATAGATACATTGACTTAAATTTCAGACATGCATGAGCTCGGCCTATTTTTTTGCAAATAGATAGAATTCATTTACGCATATATCATGTTTATGCACGCATAAGAGCTCTTTCGTTTATGTTCGTAGAAAGCCACCTGTTTTTGTTATACAATATTCTACTAAATGGATATCCGTGCTGTGTTCGCTAAGTCTTGAAAAAAAAAAACTAGAGGAAATTTGACCACATCGTATTTAAAAAATCTTATTTTTTTGAACATGAAGAAATAAAGAAGCCATTGCAATTGCCGGAAATACTAGGCCCACTAAAGGCACAAAAATAGAGGGTAAGCTGTTGAGAATTGTCATAGAATGGGTACCTCGATTTAATATTTGTACCTGTTATTATTAGAAAGATATCTTATAATAATTATAATTTATATTCGAATTCGTATATAAGTATACTAAGTAGTATATACTAAGTATATCTAAGTGAGTATATATAATAAGTGCAAGGAATGGAGAACTAAATAAACGGACTTATTCCTCTTTCGACATGAAATATATATAGGATAATCTATTTTCTTTATTATTCTTACTTCTTCTTTTTTTATTGTTCTTATCTTCGAATTTCTTTTTTAATAAAAAAAGAGTTTCTTACAAATTCCCGAAAGATTCGTTTTATTTGCCTCCTAACCTAATTCTAAGGAAGAATTAGCTTTTTATTTTTAGGTTGTTTTGTTGATAGAGGTTTACTGATTAGTAATCAGTAATATCGGTATAAAAAAAAGAATTATCCGCATGATTCTTTCTACAATTAAATATTATGTCACCAAAGAAAAGTCCATTCTTTGGGTTTTGTTTTATTTTGATTCTGATAAACTAACTAATTGTTCACCA